ACATATAAAATATATATTTCATACATATCTCCACATATATAATGACTCTATGTAAGAAAAGATTTACAACTCCATTTTACGGAGTTGCAACTATTCATTGAATAGAATTCAGTTCTTATCTTACAAGTAAATGCTCAATACCCAAGTAGGCTTACAAATTTGATCATGATCAAGTGCTTTTTGGATTGTCTCATGTCTTTTGATTGGTGTTTATCCCCACAACATCTCGATTTTCTTACATACAAAGTATTTACTTGTTACTAATAAAGTCTAGCCGCTGTTCTTCCTTAGATCCCTTATTTCACTCCGATAGTATCATAGATCGGGATCGATGCAGAGGAAATGAATGCATTTCTACACTATAAATAAAATTAAGTAAGTGGAATAGATAGAACATTGGATCATGCCACATGACTTATTCTATTCTACGGGATCTTACGGAGCCTGTTCATGCATGACATGATTCGGGTATGATCATAGAAAAGATTCTCCTCAAGCGAACCTGCCTATCCTCTGCTACATAGGGGGACTTACGTGGTGGTTGGATGCGGAGACACATTTGGTTATGAATTCCAACATGGCGGATAAAATCATATATCTGCATGGCCCAATTAATAGTTCAAGTCACACACTCCCATAATCCATCCTCTCCTCGGAAAATCCACTTCAACTATTCGTATCAATTAAGAAATACAATACTTCGGAGTTGAAGAGAAGTATCCAAATAACATGTCTTATATTTTCAATAATCCATATTTGTAGCAATGAAATAGTATTGTTCCTTCCCGATATGATATATGATCAATTACAAATATCTATGATATGTCTTCTCTATAAAGGACCTGAAATACCTTGCTTACGTATCATTGGAAAGTGCATTAACATAAATACGGCAGTAAGAAGAGGCAATACAAAAGTGTGTAAACTATAAAAACGAGTCAAAGTGGATTGGCCCACACTAGCACTTCCACGTAATAACTCTACCAAAGGCGATCCTATTACAGGAATAGCTTCAGGCACACCTGTCACGATTTTTACTGCCCAATAACCAATTTGGTCCCGAGGTAAGGAATAACCTGTTACACCAAAAGATGCAGTCAATACAGCTAAAACCACACCTGTAACCCAAGTTAATTCGCGGGGTTTTTTAAATCCACCTGTGAGATACACACGAAATACGTGCAGGATCATCATTAGAACCATCATACTTGCTGACCATCGATGAACTGATCGAATTAACCAACCAAAATTGGCCTCGGTCATTATGTATTGAACAGAGGAAAAAGCTTCCGTAACGGTTGGACGATAGTAAAAAGTCATAGCAAAACCTGTAGCTACTTGTACTAAAAAACAAGTAAGTGTGATCCCCCCTAAACAATAAAATATGTTTACATGAGGAGGAACATATTTACTAGTTATATCATCCGCAATCGCCTGAATCTCGAGACGTTCCTCAAACCAATCATATACCTTATTGAGATAGGTAATCCAAAGGAATTCCCCCTCTGAGAACCGTATATGAGAATTTCATCTCGTACGGCTCAAGCCGAAACACACAAATACTGATTTCAACGGATATGAAATAGAAAGTTCAAAACTTCTTAGCCACTTGATTCGATTTGCCCCAAAGATACGAAGTAACAAAAATCCGGAATCTCTTCTTTGTGATGATAATGCCAAAAATATCAAGTTGGCTCATCTGTCTTTCTTTATGTTGATCGTTACAGGCCTCTTGAATCTTCTCTTCCCTATTTTTTTATTTGTTATTTGATTTGTTGTTTTTTTGTGCGTAATGCAAATTAACAATAGTTTTGCTATTGATAGGAATTCCCTTGTTGAGACCCTATGAATCAATTGAAACCTCAGATTCATACTAGAACCACGATGATTTAATCAAGCAAAACCTCAAACTAAACTCAAGGGTTCTCTGAGTAAGAACCTTTGATGATCACTTATTCAATAGAATGGATGTAATGACTCAACAAAATCTAGAGAAACATTTGTCCTTTGTTCAAACTGAAAGAAGAAAAATAGTTTGATTTAGGAAATACCTATTTGAATTTTTTTTGAGCCCGGTTGCGAGGTCTGAATAGTAAATAGTAGGTATGAATCATAGTTCAAATATTTCTTTTCTTGATCTATTCTATATATTCCGTGCTCCAGATACTAGAATAAATATCCGACGAGGTAGAATCATCTTGATATAGATGACAGGCCCATTTTCTGTATTATCAATAGGATCAATTATAACAAGTCACACACTCATATTCCGGAAATACCGAAACAAATAAATCCCACGGTCGAACTACCAAAATGGTCTAGAAATCTGAGTCTGTCTTAAGTAAAGTAATTTTTTTGATTGAAAAACTAGGACTTTCTAGTTCTTATGAACCTAACTCATTGAAATTCCATCCAGTAAAACGGAAGAATTATAAATTTCCAAAATAATAGATAGGAATATCGCAAATAGAGCCATTGCGACCCCCATAAGTGGTGTAGTCCCCCAGCCCGGTGCTACTTTACCATATTCCGAATTCAATGGTTTCAATAAATTCCCTACAGTAGTTCGTCTTGGCCCAGATCTAGAACTACCCTCAACGGTTTGTGTAGCCATAAAATACTATTCATTGGTTGAGATCTGTTGACTTTGTATAACATTCCGTTGTAGTTGTAAATAAACGGTCTTATCGTAGATCCATTGTGATCTTGAAATTATCAAAAAATGGAAACAGCAACCCTAGTCGCCATCTCCATATCTGGTTTACTTGTAAGCTTTACTGGGTACGCCTTATATACCGCTTTTGGGCAACCCTCTCAACAACTAAGAGATCCATTCGAAGAACACGGGGACTAGTTGAAGTAATGAGTCTCCCAATATGGGAGACTCATTACTTCAATTAAGATAATTAAAAATTATTTCATTTTTTTAGTTTTAGTCGGAACCTTAGGCGGTTCTCGAAAAAAGATAGCGAAAAAAATTATCCCTAAAGTCGAGACTAAAAGGAATGTATAAACCAATGCTTCCATAGATTCGATCGTGGTTTACAATTACAATTATAGCTTCCACACCTATTCATTTCGGATTATTTACCATATAAAGAAAAGGAAAGAGTCAAAGAATAAATGGTGATTCAAATCAAGATTTCTCCGGTACCTTATGTCAAATCAAAAAAAAAATAGAAGCGAAAGATACCAGAGCAATGTTGTATCAGACTACTTGTCTCCTTGTAGTTGGATCCCCAAGTTTTTGAAATGCTCCAAATTCCACTTGAGCATCCAAATCTGGATCAATACCAGCAAAAACATCTCTGAACAAGGTTCTAGCACCATGCCAAATGTGTCCAAAAAAGAAGAGCAAAGCAAACGTAGCATGCCCAAAAGTGAACCAACCCCTTGGACTGCTACGAAAAACACCATCGGATTTCAAAGTAGCCCGATCTAATTCAAAAATTTCACCTAATTGGGCACGTCTAGCGTATTTTTTTACAGTAGCAGGATCACCATAACTAACTCCATTGAGTTCGCCACCATAGAACTCGACAGTTACACCTACTTGTTCAACACTATACTTTGATTCTGCCCTTCTAAAAGGAACATCGGCTCTCACAATTCCGTCTCCATCTACCAAAACTACCGGAAATGTTTCAAAAAAAGTAGGCATACGACGTACAAAAAGCTCGCGCCCTTCTTTATCTCTAAAGACGGGGTGTCCTAACCATCCAACAGCTATTCCATCCCCGTTGTCCATTGAGCCTGCTCTAAATAATCCCCCCTTTGCCGGATTATTACCAATGTAATCATAAAAAGCCAATTTTTCGGGAATTTTAGACCAAGCTTCCGATAAACTCAGATTTTCGGCTAGTCCGGTGCTAACTCTTCGATATATTTCTTGCTGAAAGTATCCCTGATCCCACTGATAACGAGTAGGACCAAATAATTCGATTGGGGTAGTTGCTGAACCATACCACATAGTTCCAGCAACAACGAAAGCTGCAAAAAAAACAGCAGCGATACTACTAGAAAGTACAGTTTCAATATTTCCCATACGTAATCCTTTGTATAGACGTTGAGGCGGACGGACACTAAGATGGAATAGACCTGCTAATATGCCCAATGTACCCGCTGCAATATGATGAGAGGCTATTCCTCCCGGAATAAAAGGATCAAAACCTTCCGCGCCCCACGCTGGATTTACAGATTGTACTTTTCCGGTTAGTCCATAAGGATCGGACACCCATATTCCAGGACCATACAAACCTGTTACATGAAATGCGCCAAAGCCAAAGCAAGCCACCCCTGAGAGAAATAAATGAATTCCAAAGATCTTGGGCAAATCCAAAGAAGGTTTTCCCGTACGCTCATCACAGAATATTTCTAGATCCCAATACACCCAATGCCAGATAGCTGCCAAGAAGCACAAGCCAGAAAACACAATATGTGCCCCTGCGACACCTTCATAACTCCAAATACCCGGATTCGTTATAGTTCCTCCTGAAATACTCCAACCACCCCACGAATTGGTTATTCCTAAACGAGTCATGAAGGGTATAACGAACATACCTTGTCTCCACATTGGATCAAGAACAGGATCAGAGGGATCAAAAACCGCTAATTCGTATAGAGCCATCGAACCGGCCCAACCAGAAACTAGAGCTGTATGCATTATATGGACAGAAAGCAATCGACCGGGATCATTCAATACGACAGTATGAACACGATACCAAGGCAAACCCATGGAAATACCCCTTTATCAAAGATAAATAGACACTATGTCACCTTATTTTATCGCATTGGAAAGGACTATACTATGTACCTAAGTACCTAACCTTTTCAGTGGATTCTGTATGAGAAAGAGTTAATATTTATTCCGTTCCATTGAAAATAACGGAACAATTCTGTTCATAAGAACAAAGAGAAGCAGATCTATTCTATACCCGATAAGTACCAATACGCAATGGGAGAATTGGTCCCATTTTGGGGGAACGAATGCATAGATACTTGTTTATCATTTGAACGATCGAATGCTCCGTTCGTTTAAATTTTTCTTTATTCATTCTATCTTACTCTATAAACCTTCCAATCAATCTATCTAGAAAATAGAATAAACAGAAAAAAGAATGAAGACAATAAACCCATTGTTACGTTTCCATATTAAAGTGAAGTATAATACTTAATTTTTTTTTCTTTAATTTAATGCCCATTGGTGTTCCAAAAGTTCCTTTTCGGAGTCCTGGAGAGGAAGATGCAGTTTGGGTTGACGTATAGTGCGACTTGTCAGACATATTGGGTCATATGGGATTTACCCGTTCTCTCCCCCGATCGAGATATCCTCTTTTTCGCCCAAGAAATATTGTATTGAGATTGAGTGAACTATCAATCATTTGGAGCGTGAAGTACAATTAGATCAATTTATATTGGGGATCAATATTATCAATTAGAAGAATTTATGGTTGACCTGGACTGATAAAATAAAGTCTCCAGGCTCCGTTCAGAAAATACCAAATTGGTAATCGTACATATATAATATATGTACGATTACCACTTGTATCATAAACGATTCTTATACTTACTATCGCTATAGGAGCGATCTCAAACTGCCAACCAATGGAGTAGTATGGTGAATACATCGAATAGTTTGGAGAAGACATGAAACAAATTGAAAAAGAAGTCGTAACAAAAAAAGTGGTACTGAGATCATTTGCCCTATATGTACAAATGGAATTCGGGCAGATCTTTTCCCGGAGTAGAACATGAACCTAAAAAAATTGAAAGGGCCCGTTCAGGAACAATAAAATGACATCGTCATTTGAATCTCGATGAAACAATACATCAGTGAGAGGTTAGTTCAATAAGTTCAGTAAATTCTTTTTTTTTTTTATTTTTATAGGTAAGGGAACAAAAACTCATCTTATGTTATGTTTTTTGAAAAATAGAAGAAGAAGACCCCCTTCCTTCATTAGAAAAACAAAAACCTGTTACAGAAAAAAAAAAAAAAAAGAAATAGAACTGGAATCGACACATTGATTCTTTTTTTCGCAATTTTTTTTTTTGAACCGTATGCATCCAAAGGTGCATGTACGGTTACTAAGGGAACCAACTTTGTCCTAATCAACCGACTTCATCGAGAAAGATTACTTTTTTTAGGCCAAGAAATTGATAGCGAGATCTCGAATCAACTTGTTGGTCTCATGGTATATCTCAGTATAGAAGATGATACTAAGGATCTTTATTTATTTATAAACTCTCCCGGCGGATGGGTAATACCAGGAATAGCCATTTATGATACTATGCAATTTGTGCCACCCGATGTGCATACAATATGCATGGGATTAGCCGCTTCAATGGGATCTTTCATTCTGGTCGGAGGAGAAATTACCAAACGTCTAGCATTCCCTCACGCTTGGCGCCAATGAATTTTTTTATTTGAAAAAAAAAAGGAAGACTATGCCTTCGCCATATTAAATATGAATAATAAGTAATAATAGCATGGCACTTCGAGTTCGATATGAGCAAACCATTATTGTTTTTTCATAACATGAGATTTTATGTCGAGATAGTAGTATGAAACATAGGTCATTTCGGATTTGATCTTATGTGTCGGGGGTACATTTCAGCGTCACAAACCATTTTTTTTCCACACCAGAATTCTCTTTCTGATATTTATGTTATGAAAGAAAAAGTACGAAAATGAAAAAATAAAAATAAATAAAAAATATTATTTTTTTCCTTATTTGATCGTATCAGAAAGAAACTTTGGGATTGTTAAATCACAGACAAAATAAATATATAAAGCAACAGAACCATCATAGTATTTTTTTTTTACTCCTACGAAAGGAAGGGTGGTAAATGGATCATTCAACGATCTGGATCGGATGGATTCTTTTTCTTTCTTCAATAGAATAGAAGAGAAGAAAAAGTAAATTCCATTGCGGAGCCGTATGCACAAAAGATGCCTGTACGGTTGTACAATTCTATTTTTTTTTTCTTATTTTTTTTATCCTTTACTTTAGCCCAATCATGCAAGATAGAAGAACCGTTCATGATGTTATATCAATATCATCAGGGTTATGATTCACCAACCTGCTAGTTCTTTTTATGAGGCACAAGCAGGCGAATTTATCCTGGAAGCGGAAGAACTACTGAAACTTCGCGAAACCCTCACAAGGGTTTATGTACAAAGAACGGGTAACCCTTTATGGGTTGTATCCGAAGACATGGAAAGGGATGTTTTTATGTCAGCAACAGAAGCCCAAGCTCATGGCATTGTTGATCTTGTAGCGGTTGAAAATTAAAATACTGGGGATTACATGTAAATCCATTTCAAACCATAATTCGAATTTTCTGCGATTTGATATTGAATAGAAAAAATTCATATCAATCATCAGGTTAAGATCGATCTAAACCAACCCATTCCATTCTAGAATTCTATATATACATACGACATGCCAACTATTAAACAACTTATTAGAAACACAAGACAGCCAATAAGAAATGTCACGAAATCTCCCGCTCTTAGAGGATGTCCTCAGCGTCGAGGAACATGTACTAGGGTGTATGTGCGATTCGTTCAGATCATGAGTTCGAAAAAATGAGACAATTTTCCAGTATCAATGACCAGTACCAATGAATAGGATAGATAGAGAAGATCTATCATATACCTATATTGTGTTTGGAATTTATGGTTTACATTGGTGCAAATCCAATCACCTAGATTTGAGATGAAAAGCAATTCCCCATTGGGAGCAAATGGTTATCCATTAAGCGGAGGAAATGGTATTATAAGAAGCAAAAAGGTTATACCCCTATTCTTGAAAGAACGGACTAACAGGGTCAGCTACCTAGCCAACTTTCATAATTAAATGCCGTCACTGTATGGATAACTCTTATTGTGAAAAGAACTATTACTGTATAATTGATGGGTAGAGCCAAAGAGTGTGAACTATACAAGTTAACAATAACATTTGATAAAATGAAAGAAGAGGCTCCGGTGTATAGAGAGGACCTCACCGTTTAAAAAGTAACCATAGAAACGACGGAACCCACTATTTTTTTTTTTTTTTTTTTAGTATCGTTAAAATTTCTTATTTCCAGGCGAAATGCCTGGAAGGAATAAAAAATCGTGGTTGGGAAGGTCATAGTAGCAAAAGCCATTGGAATTTATATTTTTTTTATATATCGGAATAATCCGTTTTGTTATTAATTGACGGGGGGGGGGGGGGACAGGATGACTGAAAGAAGAGAAATCAATTAGTTATTCATTAAGGTTTAATTTGATTCAATGACCAGAGTTAGACGAGGATATACAGCTCGGAGACGTCGAACAAAAATTCGTTTATTTGCATCAACCTTTATTGGGGCTCATTCAAGACTTACTCGAACGACTATTCAACAGAAAATGAGAGCTTTGGTTTCCTCTCATCGAGATAGAGGTGGGCAAAAGAGGGATTTTCGTAGTTTGTGGATCACTCGAATAAATGCAGTAATTCGTGAGAATAGGGTATTCTATAATTATAGTAGATTAATACCAAATCTGTACAAGAAGCAATTGCTTCTTAATCGTAAAATACTTGCGCAAATATCTATATCAAATAAGAATTGTCTTTACATTATTTCCAATAAGATTATCAATCAAATAAAGGATATGATATTATCAAATATAATACAGAAATGATAGAAATTGAAACAGAATTCCCCGGAGAATGAACTCCGGGAAGATAGAATAAAAATATTAAGATAAGTAGTAGGAATGAACGAACATGTTTCAATAAAAAAAAGATTTCTTCTTCCCCATTTTTTATTTCTTATAACACAAGAAAAAATCGGGATTCTAGGCCTTTTGAACAAAACATCAATCTGAGCTTGAGTTCCGATTGGAGTTTTGAGTTAATTGAGGAGTATGTTCATTTATTTTTGCTTCTAGAACCAGTAGTTCTGGGGATCGACTCGGCTCTCTCAAATTGTTTCTCATTATTAAGAAAAGGTAACAAAGATAAAATACGAGCTTGTTTTATAGCAATAGTAATTAATCGTTGTTGTTTCAGGGTCAATTTATTCACCCGTCTAGATAATATTTTTCCTTGTTCACTAATAAATCGACTAATTAAACTCATGTTTCTATAATCGATTCGATCCCCAGATCCAATTGGGGACAAACGCCTACGAAAGGATCGCTTGTATTTACGAAAGGGTTGCTTGGATTTATCCATGGTTTATTCCTTATCTTTAAAATTCTATTTCTTTATTCATTTCAGATTCAGATCTGAAATGAATAAAGAAATAGGCTTTGATTCGTATCGTATATATTATACATATCATATATAATGCATATCATATATATATATGAAAATGAAATCGGGTTTGATTTGTATTATATATATTATGTACATTATATATGTTAAGTTCTTCCTCTTCCTTGGAAAGATCACGCACACGTTCCATCTATTTCTTTATTTCCCCATGAATCGTATGCTTGTGACAATAGCGACAAAATTTTCTCAATTCTAATCGACTGGATGTATTGCGTCGATTCTTTTGAGTAATATATCTAGAAATACCCGGCGATTCTTTATTGACACCATTTCGGACACAACTGGTACATTCCAAAATAACCCTGACTCTGACATCTTTACCCTTGGCCATGAACCCCCCTTTTTATTTTGGATCGACTTAACTTCTTCTATTTTCGACCAAAAACGAAGAAGAATAAAAGAACAAAAAAAATCAATAAGAAAATCAATAGAAGTTACTAACTTGAAATTCAATTAATATTAATAGAGTAATAGTTATAATTAATAATAGAGTAATAATTAAGTAATACAATTTCTTTCTAACTATCAATTATTCCTATCTTAAATCCCAATATTTCATTTAAATATCTTCTTTCTATGCTATGATTTCGTGGATCCTGCCCTAGATCTGGATACACATTTCCATTTCTGTTCCCCAAAATTCGATCTTAAATTCACCAGATTTTTGTCGAGGTTCAATACACTTTTTCTTTTTATTTCCTTCCTATCCTAAAGAACTGAAAAAAAAAAGGGAAGGGGCGAAATTTTAGTCACGTAGAATTGTATCCCTAATTTTCTTCATTTCTTCGCATATTAATAACTAGAATGAAAAAAAAGGGAATGACAAGGCATCTGGGAATAAACGATTAATTTCTATCAATAGACCCGCTAAAGACCCAAACCATAGAGTAGTTAGCACAGGTGCCACAGAGAGATATGTTTTTATATCTCGCATTGAAAATCCTCCTTCTTTATTGTAATACATATATGTATGGTCAGATGTTGTAGTTCAAGATTCTTTGTATTTTTTTCTTTACGCGAAATTCCTAACTAAAATAGATATGTACAATGAACCAATAGATGAGATTTTCCTGTCCCTAAAAAAGAAAAAGATGACCCCTTCTTCCTGAGCATTTCCGATAAATTTTTATTCTTTTTTTATACGATACGCCGATAAGATAAATTTATTATATGAAACCAAAAAGAAGAAATGACAAGAAAATTGTATATAGATAGAGGGGAAAATAACAATGTGGAAAACAAGACAGGGATTTTGTACAATGACACTGTACAAGAACTTTAAAAAGGGATGTAGCGCAGCCTGGTAGCGCGTTTGTTTTGGGTACAAAATGTCACGGGTTCAAATCCTGTCGTCCCTACCTATTACTTCTCCTATGGGCAGTAACGAGGGATTAATTTAGATCGATCGAAATTGGACATAATCTTTCATTTTTGCATATTATACGTATGCAAGATATGTTTGGAGGTAAAAAACCTTTTCTTTACACTACAGTCGTATCTCCTGTAATAAGAAAGCGCTCTTAGTTCAGTTCGGTAGAACGCGGGTCTCCAAAACCCGATGTCGTAGGTTCAAATCCTACAGAGCGTGATTCCGTTTATGTTATGTCGAATCACAATAAAAAAACTTAACAAAAAAAGTGGAATTTAAACTTGAATTTTACTTCCCGCAGGGAGGAGGTCAATCAAAAAAAGAAATGTTACTCAATCAAAGATCCAACTGATCACCACGTCTGTATTGTAAATATGCAGTTACGAATAATCCTGCCAAAGTAATAGGAATTAGACCTAAGACGATTCCAAATAGAAAAACTTCAATCATTTCATTTCGGTTTTTTGAGGGGATAAAAAGATGGGTAAGATCTATCCCTAAATATTAATCTGAATTATCCGTGAATCTCAATAACCAAGAATTGGCAATTGATGTGGAAAGGAACCATGGAACACCTGGAATCTCAGAGAAATATTCATTTTTATGAATTGTTCATTCAATTCATTTCAAATAAGTCGTATTTTATTCAAACCAATCAATAGAGCTGAGGTTATAGTTAAAGCAGCCAGTAGAAAACCGAAATAACTAGTTATAGTAGGCATGAAAGAGCTAAATTAGATATGTTCTTTTGCAACATATGTTGATAAAACACTTACCTAAGTTTCAATTTTTCCCAGATACAACAGTAACGGTAAGAAAAAACCAATTGACAGGATTAGTTTAGTTCCAATTGTAAAGTTCTTGATTCATCAGCTGTGACATCGACCGATCCTGTGATTCCGAATCGACAGATTCATTGTGCAATTCGTGAGTTGAGTAAAGTAATAGTAATAAGAACTGTGTCGTGTAACTTCATTCAAAAATGAAATTATATTTAAATAATTTTGGAATAAAAAAAAGAATTGGATTTGAAAAGAACTTCAATTTTGACCATTTCTTTTCTTTTTCAATAAATAGGATCTAATCCATTTGGGGGCGAACGACCTGATATTATCTTTTTTTTTTTTTTTAACTCATTGGATTCAGTACATTAATAGGTTGGTTAATTGCCCATAATATCTCGAATGAGAAGAAAAAAAGTGCCCTACGATATATCGAAACGATCTATCAAAAAAAATAAAACCTTTACTTTCATTTTTATTCTTTTTGGGGGGTCCAACTCGATTCAAAGACGAACAACTTCCATTATCCTTTTAGGTTCTATATTCTGTCTTTCCATATCATGGAGTTCCATACTTGTAGTTCGGTCAAGAAAGAACCTTTGTTTTACATCTAATGCAACCGTTGTTGGATCACGAATATTGATTGTTCCAACTATGTTCTCTTTCTTTCATTAAATATTATCTATTCTTATATTTTGTATATATTATAGTATATTTATTGTACAACCAACCAATTACTTGAATTGAAATGAAAGATTCGAACAAAAAAAGAAGAAAAGAATTATGTAGTATTTCGGTACCCATCGAGACTGCGTTGCTGTGCCAGAGGAAGGATAGCTATACTGATTCGGTATACTCGAAATACACCTTTGGTACAAAATTGACGATCTCACAAAGATGAAATATCAGTAGTTTTCAATTTACTGATCCCATCTTTCACGGAATCGATTCCCTTTTTGTTTTGAATGTACAAAAATTTGTGGAGCTCAGCATGTCTGGAAGCACGGGAGAACGTTCTTTTGCTGATATTATTACCAGTAT